CAATAATATATACGAAGAAATTCGCCCACCTCCCACATATTTGATAGTTTCCCCCATCAAAAAACTTGTAATACCTATTCCATTTGGAATTCCATCAATTATTTTTTGATCCAAAAAATAATTGAATTTAACGAATTTTCTTACACTTTTAATTAAAGATCTCTCATAAAAAACATCTATATAACCACGATTATATGACCAATCATATATGACATTTTTTAAATTATTGACAACAATTTGATTAGGAAAACTTTTTTCAAATAAATTTAATAAATTCAAATTTTTTAAATCGGAAGAAATAGGTTTGTAAAAAAAAGACGCTATAAATATTCCAAAAAAAGTTAGAATCACCGAAAAAGTTGCGTTTGTCAAAAATTCATACCAATCCACAAAATTTTTCGAATTTTTATGCAAAAGGTCTATAAACGGAATTAACAATTTGGATAATATATCGCAATCTATTCCTTTTTGGCTGAAAGAAATTCCTATGGACCCGACCAATAAAGTAAAAAGCACTAAAACCAGCATAGAAAATCGCATAGTATTGTCCGATTCATGAGGATATAAAAAAGCAGTTTTTTTAATACCGAAATGGGTAATATCGAAAAAAAGGCGTGTTATATTTTTAACATTTTTATTAATTCGATGTGGATATATCTTCTGGATAATAAAAGAAGTTATTTGATTCTTATTTATTCTTGATAAAGCTAAGAAAAAATTTTTGTTTTTTAATATATGTTTTACTTCTTTTTTCCCCCATAAAGATATTGAATAGAATGAACTATTTTTTTTTCCATTGAAATTTAGAAAATGAACGTTTAAATATCCTTCAAAAACTAGTAAATAGATCCGAAACATGTAAAATGCAGTTAATCCTGCTGTGGAACAAGCTATTATTGCAAAAATCGGTGAATACAACCAACTATCATTAAGAATCTCATCTTTAGACCAAAAACAAGCAAAAGGTGGAATACCACAAAGAGAAAGTGTACCCACTAAAAAAGATGTTTTTGTAATTGGTAAATGTTTTGTTAAACCGCCCATAAGAACCATATTTTGACTTTTAGCTGGAGAATAACCAACAACCGCTTCCATTGAATGAATAATGGATCCAGATCCTAAGAACAACAATGCTTTTGAATAAGCATGAGTAATCAAATGAAATAAAGCGGCTCGATAAGATCCCATACCTAGAGCTAACATCATATAACCCAATTGAGACATTGTGGAATAGGCCAAATTTTTCTTAATATCTTTTTGCGCAATAGCTAAAGTAGCTCCCAATACTACTGTTATTATACCTATAAAAGCTATTACATTCATTATTATGGGTAGAACTATGAAAAGAGGAAGAAGCCGAGCTACAAGAAAAATTCCCGCCGCTACCATAGTAGCAGCGTGTATAAGGGCGGAAATAGGAGTAGGCCCTTCCATAGCATCTGGTAGCCATACATGAAGAGGAAATTGTGCGGATTTAGCGACTGACCCACAAAATAGCAAGAGGGCAAACAAAGTAAGAAAAAAAATATTAACTTCATTTTTATAAATCAAATTATTTATTATTTCAAATACATCCCGAAATTCCAAACTACCTGTTATCCAATAAAGACCTAAAATTCCCAATAATAAACCAAAATCCCCTACACGATTAGTTACAAATGCTTTTTGACAAGCATTTGCCGCAATAGGACGTGTGAACCAAAAGCCTATTAATAAATAAGAACACATTCCAACCAATTCCCAAAAAACATAAATTTGTATCAAATTCGAACTAGTTACTAATCCCAACATTGAAAGATTAAAAAGAGTCATATAAGCAAAAAATCTCAAATATCCTTGATCATGAGACATATAATTATCACTATAAATAAGAACCAGAATGCCAACAGTAGTAATTAAGATTGACATAATAGAAGTAAGTGAATCGACCAAATACCCAAACTCTAATGAAAGATCATTATTTATGGTCCAAGACCATACATATTGATAAATAGAACTTTTATTGATTTGATGAATAGACAGATCAATCGAAAAAATCATAACTATAGTTAACAATAAAGTACTAGGAAAAACCCACATACGGCGAAGATTTTTGGTTGCCGTCGGAAAAAGTAAAAGTCCCATTCCTATTAACATAGGAACTGGAAATGGAATAAAAGGTATGATCCATGAATATTGCTGTGTATATTCCATACAATAAACAAAAAAATTCAGATTCCAATGAATTTTGTTTCTTATTCGTCTGTTTTTATTTTATCTTTTTTGTAAAGAAGGGTTCGGTTAATAAAAAAGTAAACATAAAATATAATTCAAATAGAATGATCTATTATTAATTATTCTCAATCTTTGCACAATATTTCAAAAATATTAAAAAGTATAAACTTAAAAAGGACCAATAACTAAATTCCTAGTGAAAATAAACTTTTCTTTATTCATATGACAATAATTTTTTGAACTAATTTACTATTTTCTATTACAATATAAAAATATCGAAAATAAAAAAAAGTATTCTAATATTCAGTGTTTTACTTAAAAAAAAGGTGGGGGGCAAAAAAAGTGTGAATTAAGATAGAAAAGATATATGATTAATTAAAGATAAATTCATTTTCATTTATAGAAAAATGTCTTTCACATCGAACTTTAGAACATTTAAAAACTATACTAATTCTATGGCAGTTCCAAAAAAGCGCACTTCTATATCAAAAAAAATTATTCGTAAGACTTTATGGAAAAAGAAGGGATATTGGACAAGATTGAAAGCTTTTTCATTAGCGCAATCTATTTTTACGGGGAATTCAAAAAGCTTTTTTTGTAACAAATACAAACGTTAGAATAATTTCAATTAACTTGATTCAACGAATATTATATTATTAAGTAAAAAAGTACTAATACTAATATAAATGAAAGATCTAATATAGTATAATATAATATTTAGGATATTTACATATTCTATCTATCTATATCTATCTCTATAGATAAATATAGATAGATTTCTAATGGATTCCAATAAAATTATTCAAAATTCTTTATTTAATGTTTAGTAAATAAATATTGTATATTGTATTTGAATAGATTCTTTGAATCTCGACAATGGATTAAAAAAGGGTTATTATGATTTCGAGTAGGCCGCTATGGTGAAATTGGTAGACACGCTGCTCTTAGGAAGCAGTGCTAGAGCATCTCGGTTCGAGTCCGAGTAGCGGCATGACATCTTATCTTCTAAAAAAATAGGTCCTATAATTAACTCAATTATTATTTCTATTCCTAGTATTTCTATTTTTTCATTATATATGGTATTTTCAACTTTAGAGCATATATTAACTCATATATCGTTTTCAGTCGTATCCGTTTTAATTTCAATTCATTTGACAACCTTATTATTCAATGAAATTTTAGGATTTTCTGATTCGTCCAAAAAAGGAATGATAATAACTTTTTTTTGTATAACGGGATTGTTATTTACTCGTTGGTTTTTGTCGGGCCATTTACCATTTAGTGATTTATATGAATCATTAATATTTCTTTCATGGACTTTTTCCATTTTTTATATAGTTCTTTACTTTAAAAAACATAAAAACTACTATTTAAATACAATAATCACACCAAGTGTTATTTTTACCCAAGGCTTTGCTACTTCGGGTCTTTTAACCCAAATGCATGAATCCTTACTATTAGTACCTGCTTTACAATCTGATTGGTTAATGATGCATGTAAGTATGATGATATTGGGTTATGCAACTCTTTTATGTGGATCATTATTATCAGTAGCTATTTTAGTCATTCTATTTCAAGAACTCATAAAAATTCTTGGTATTGGTAAAAGCAATAATTTTGATTTTTTAAATAAATCTTTTTCTTTTGCTGTAATCCAATATATAAATATAAGTGAAAAAAAGAATGCTTTTAAAAAAACTTTTTTTTCGTCTTATACTTATAGAAATTATTTTAGATCTCAATTTATTCAACAATTGGATCATTGGGGTTATCGTACTATTAGTCTAGGTTTTATCTTTTTAACGATAGGTATTATTTCAGGAGCAGTATGGGCTAATGAGGCATGGGGATCATATTGGAATTGGGATCCAAAAGAAACTTGGGCTTTTATTACTTGGACTATATTCGCGATTTATTTACATACTAGAAAAAATAAAAAATTGGAAGATATAAATTCTTCAATAGTAGCCTCTATGGGCTTTCTTATAATTTGGATATGTTATTTAGGAATAAATCTTTTAGGAATAGGACTACATAGTTATGGTTCATTTACACCTAATTGAATTAAAGTGAGTAAAGAACTCTACAAATAAAGAAAACTTTCAATAATAGAGAACCCTTTAAATCAAGTAATGTAGTAGTGATTCAAGGGGTTCTCGCAAACAACAAACATATTCCATTATAATTCAAATTTTTTATTTTTTTAATACAAAAAGAAATCTATTTTTTTTTGTATTGTACATAGGATTTATTTCCATTTTTTATTTTTTCATTTATTTGTGAAAACTATCTATAAAAAATTAGATAGAATAGCTTCAACCTTGTCAGACGAAAATGAAAAAATAAAATCTGGATAAATACCAATACTTATTACGGGTATAAGGAGAGAAATTGAAATAAATAATTCTCTCGGCCCTGAATCGAAAAAATAAGAATTTGGTGTATTAAAAAGCTTGTATCCATAAAACATTTGACGTAAGATAGACAATGAATAAATAGGAGTTAATATCATTCCAATTGCTGTTACAAAAGTTATTAGTATTTTTGTGATTAAAAGATATTTTTGGCTGGTAATTATTCCCAATAATATTATCAATTCTGCAACAAAACCGCTCATGCCCGGCAATGCAAGAGAAGCCATCGATAAGATAGTAAAAACCGTGAATATTTTTGGCATTGGGATAGCCATTCCACCCATTTCGTCGAGATAAAGAAGACGGAGTCTATCATAACTAGTCCCCGCCAAGAAAAAAAGCGCAGCGCCAATAAATCCATGAGAGATTATTTGTAAAATAGCCCCGTTGAGACCGGTATCGTTTATAGAACCAATTCCTAAAATTAAGAAACCCATATGCGATACCGAAGAATAAGCTATTCTTTTTTTTAAATTACGTTGACCAAGAGATGATGAAGCTGCATAGATTATTTGAATGGAACCTAATAGCATTAACCAGGGAGAAAATATAGAATGAGCGCGAGATAATAATTCCATATTAATTCGAACCAACCCATATGCTCCCATTTTTAATAATATTCCGGCTAAAAGCATACAAGTGCTGTAATGTGCCTCTCCATGGGTATCAGGTAACCATGTATGTAAGGGTATAATTGGTAATTTGACAGCAAAAGCAATAAGAAATCCTATATATAATATTATTTCCAGGGCCACGGGATAAGATTGATTAGTTAATGATTCCAAATTTAATGTTGGTTCATTATAACCATATAAACTAATACCCAGAATTCCTAGTAATAAAAAAACCGAACTTCCTGCAGTGTACAAAATAAACTTTGTAGCGGAATACAAACGTTTTTTGCCACCCCACATAGATAAAAGTAGATAAACGGGAATTAATTCGAATTCCCACATGATGAAAAAAAGTAAAATGTCTCGAGAAGAAAATGTTCCTATTTGACCACTATACATTGCTAACATTAGGAAATAGAATAATTGGGATTCTCGAGTAACTGGCTGACCCGCTAACGTAGCTAAAGTAGTGATAAATCCCGTCAATAAAACAGGTCCTATAGAAAGTCCATCTATTCCAAATCTCCAGTAAAAGTCAAAAAAATGGATCCATTTATAATTTTCTGTCAATTGGATTAATGGATCATCCAATTCGAAATGATAACAAAATGCATAGGCTATTAGAAGGAGATCAATTAAACATATACAAATAGTATACCACTTAATTACCTTATTTCCTTTATAAGGAAATAAAAAAATTAAGGAACCCCCGACTATTGGCAAAACTACAACTATTGTTAACCAAGGAAAATAATTCGTGATAAAAATAAAATATAGTTAGACTAGAAAAACCCGCGCTCAAAAAGATTTTCTTTTTTTTTGAGCGCGGGTTTTTGCCGGTAAAAAAACGTACTTGTGTGTGGTTCTTTTTGAGACGTATCAATAAGCTAGACCCATGCTTCGAGTTGTTTCATGCCATAAATAAACCCTAACACTTAAGAAATCCGTCGGACAAGCGGATTCACACCTCTTACAACCAACACAATCTTCTGTTCTTGGGGCAGAAGCAATTTGTTTAGCTTTACACCCGTCCCAAGGTATCATTTCTAATACATCTGTGGGGCAGGCTCGAACACATTGAGTACATCCTATACATGTATCATAAATCTTTACTGAATGTGACATTGGATCGTAATCCTTGAACATAAAAAATTCAACATTTTCAATCTAGTAAACTTGTAAACGAATCTAATATATCTATCTAGATAGATATATTAGACACCAGATGAATCAATGATTTATCATAATTTTGCTAATCAAAATCGACTTATCGATTAATTAATAAAAAGAGAAAACAACCAAGATACTTTGATTTCTTATGTTTGTTTTCACAAACATAATCATAAGTTATATATCATATATGCTAATTTGAATTGATTACTAGTACACACTTTTCTAAATTCTACTTTTTTTTTGATCTTTTATGAGTAATACTATTTATTCAACAAATTCGATTGATTGATACGGGTTGATTTTCTATTCCGATAAATTGAGGAAACAATAGCCGGTCCGATAGCTGCTTCAGCGGCTGCAACAGCTATAACAAAAATGGAAAAAATATTTCCTTTTAATTGTCGACTATCAAAAAAATCAGAAAAGGTTACGAGATTTATATTAACTGCATTCAGTATAAGTTCAAGACACATAAGGGCTCTAACCATATTTCTGCTCGTGATCAACCCAAGGATGCCTATAGAAAATAAAAAGGCACTCAAAACAAGTGAATGCTCGAATATCATTGACCAACTCAACTCCTTATCAATTTTGATTCATTTCAATATGAACAAGAATTCAATGGATTTTATTGACTAAAGAATATAAAAAATATACAACCCACAAAATAATGTATTGGCAATAAAAAAAATATTTTCTACATAAATACTATTTTACGTTTACATAAAATTCAATGAAAATCAATGTGAAAAAATCTAACAAAATTTAATTTGGATTTCGATTATTAGTTCTAAAAATAAATTATTGACGAGCCACGACAATTGCACCTATTAAAGCAACTAAAAGAATTATGGAAATAAGTTCAAATGGAAGAAAAAAATCTGTTGATAAATGAATTCCAATTTGTTGACTAGTACTTATCAAATCTTGCTCTATAATCTGATTTGGTCTTGTAGTCCAAATAATCCCGTGCCATGATGTATCTAGAATAGTAGTTATTAGTGAAAGAAAAATACTTGTACAAACCATCAAAGTAATTCCATCCCCAATGATCCAAGGACGAAAATCTTGAGAATATTCTGAACCATTCATGAACATCACAGCAAATATTATTAAAACATTTATAGCGCCCACGTAAATAAGTAGCTGTGATGCAGCTACAAAATGGGAGTTTGATAAAATATAGAATAAAGATATACAAACAAGAACAAGTCCCAACGAAAAAGCAGAAAAAATGGGATTCGTAAATAATACTACTCCTAGACTTCCTAATATAAGACCCGATCCAAGAAAGGCTAAAAGAAAATCATGTAGCGGTTCGGGCAAATCCATTATATGAAAAATAAGAGATAAAATAAATCGAAATTTCATGACCTTATTGATATGACCAGGAAAAGCTTATATATTAAATACTCAAAATTCTCTCCGCATTGAATTCAACCAAATCCTAAGATAATAAATGTGAATTTCTATAAGTACAGTTGTTCTAGGTTCAATGTCATTGTATTCTTTTCTTTATGTGAAAGAGTAATTTCAAACTATATGAAAATGAAAGTATATATAATGATTTGATATATATTCTAAGATTTTACTTTTTAGAAGAATTATTTTTTAAAAAGAACTAATTTAATTTTATTTGAATTGTTCTAATTGTATAATCATCAATTACTGATACTGGTAAACGGCCCAAAGCAATTTGATTATAATTCAATTCGTGGCGATCATAAGTCGAAAGTTCATATTCTTCAGTCATTGATAAACAATTTGTTGGACAATATTCAATACAATTACCACAAAATATACAGATTCCGAAATCAATATTGTAATTAAGCAAGCGTTTCTTTCGAATATCAGTTTCAAGTTTCCAATCAACAACGGGTAGATCTATGGGACATACACGAACACATACTTCACAAGCAATGCATTTATCAAATTCAAAATGTATTCGACCACGGAAACGTTCTGATGATATTATTTTTTCATAAGGATATTGAATAGTTACAGGTAACCTATTTGCGTGAGATAGGGTAATGATGAAACCTTGACCAATGTACCTTGCAGCTCGGACTGTTTGTTGACCATAATTTATGAATCCAGTTATCATAAAGAGCATATCTTGAATATCTCTGAATATTTTTTTCTTTCTATTGTTTGATGAATATAGAAAGTCGACATTTTTTATAGTGAAAACAGTTGAAATGAAGTTGTTAATAATAGATTACCGAGCGAAATGGGTAAAAGAAACTTCCATCCAAGGTTTAATAATTGATCTATTCTTAGCCTAGGCAAAGTCCATCTTGTTGTGATAGAAACGAATAATAATAAATAAGTTTTAGCTAGTGTAATAAAGATACCAATTATCGTTACAAAAACTCCATACGTTTTATTTATTTCAAAAAACTCAGAAACGAATATGTACGGAATAGAAATATTCGAACCACCCAAGTAAAGAACTGTTACAAATAAGGAAGAAATTAAGAGGTTTAAATAGGAAGCAACGTAAAATAAACCAAATTTGATGCCCGAATATTCGGTTTGATAACCCGCTACTAATTCTTCTTCCGCTTCCGGTAAATCAAAAGGTAATCTTTCACATTCTGCTAGAGAAGAAATTAGAAAAACGACGAAACCCATAGGTTGACGCCACAAATTCCATCCCCAAAAACCATATTTGGATTGCGCATCAACTATATCAACTGTACTTAAACTGTTAGATAATACTAGTCGGTGATAACATTACTGTTACCACCTCTATTACAGAACCGTACATGAGATTTTCACCTCATACGGCTCCTTTAAAGCCTTAAAAAATATAAGGACCGGGCCGATTATTTATCCATTGATATATATTTAAGATAGATAAGATTCCATTTTATCGGACGGTTCTAAATTAGACTAATTGAATTCTGTCTGCTCTAATAAAAAATAAATACAAAAGGTACTTCTGAATTTGTCTCATCCTTTAAATAAAAAACCAAAATTAAAATTGGTTGAGTAATAGCTTTATTCTTCCATAAAATACTCTTTTAGAATTATTAATAACTCTCTCATCATTTTCGATTACGAAAAAGAATTACATGTTAATTTTATAAGTTATTACATGAATTCTATATCGATATTTATGGATATAAGACAAAAAAAGGGGGATCCATTTTTTTTTTGTTCTTATCCTATTCTTTTTCTTTTTTGTGCAAGTAAAAAAAGGGACTTCAAAAAGTTAAAGGATTATTTCGTTCCTGAAAGTTATTTGTTTAATCATTGGATGGAAGTATACTCTGGATCGGAATTGTGGGGAGTACTGCCTTATTTTTTCTACCAATTTAAAGCCCCAATTAGTATTCTTTTTATATTATATAAAACATAAATGTTCTTTTGGAGATTTTTTAAAGTATACGTTACTAATCCTTTGTGTATCTTGGTGTTTCTAACCATCCATTCATTTTTTTTATTAAATTATTATTGTTAATATATGTATGATAATTCATACAAATGATATTGAAGATCAAATAATATTGAAAAAAAAAAGGTTGGTCTTTTGCGCCCGCTTCAAGACAGGATGACTAATCAACCAACCTTGGGAGAAACAACCATTTCTACTTATAATTAAAATTAAATTCTGTTTTTTCACTAAATTCTTATACATAGAAAATGAGACTCAATACTTTTACTGCAATTTATTTTAAATCATCATACTTTCTATTAACTAGAATTCTTTTAGTATTCTAAAAATAATATTCAATAGAAGCTGTTTTATTGCACTCATATAACTATCTGATTCAATTTTTCAATCCGAATTGCCAATAAATGGAATATATATTCCATTTATTATCCTACTTTACTACAAAGTACTATAAGGAGGAGTATGGCAAATAGTATCCAAATTTTATGTCTCAACGAATCGCACGTAGAGATATTGACAACACACATAGAGTTAATGGTATTTCATAACTAATCGATTGAGCAGCCGCTCGTAGACCACCCAAAAAGGAATATTTATTATTTGACCCATATCCTGACATAAGAAGTCCAATGGGAGCAATGCTCGAAATAGCAATCCATAAAAAAACACCAATACTCAGATCAGATAAAACAAAGTTATAGCCAAAAGGAATTACTGAATAACTTATTATAATGGATATGACTGATATGGATGGTCCTATACTGAATAAACGAATATCTCCTCTAGACGGAATAAGATTCTCTTTAAAAAGTAATTTTATTCCGTCTGCTAAAGCTTGAAGAACTCCAAAAGGACCTGTGTATTCAGGTCCAATACGCTGTTGTATCCCCGCGGATATTTCTCTTTCTAACCATACAATTGCCAGTACACTTATTGTAATTCCCAATACAAGAATAAAAATAGGGGCAAATACCCATAAAATTCTATATACCTCTTTAAAAGATTCAAATCTGAAAAAAAAATGGATATCTTGTATTTCTGTTATATCAATTATCATTTCAACGATCAACTTCTCCCATAATAATATCTATGCTACCTAGTATTGTCATAATATCGGCCAATTTCATTCTTTTAACTAATTGAGGAAGAATTTGCAAATTGATAAAACCTGGTGGGCGAATTTTCCATCTCCAAGGAAAACCATTTTTATCTCCTATTATAAAAATTCCTAATTCTCCCTTTGGGGCCTCAATTCTTACATAAAGTTCTTGTTTTGGTAATTCAAAAGTCGGAGACGGTTTTTTACTAATAAATCGATACTCAAAATCATTCCATTCTGGCTCTTTTTCTCTATCAAAGCTGCGGATTTCTAAATTTTCATACGGCCCGCCGGGAATTCCTTCCAAAGCCTGTTGAATAATTTTGATGGATTCTATCATTTCACCAATTCGAACCAAATAACGAGCTAATGAATCTCCTTCTTTTTGCCATTGAACTTCCCAATCAAATTCTTCGTAACATTCATAATTATCAACTTTACGCAGATCCCATTGTATTCCGGAAGCTCGAAGCATTGGTCCTGACAAACCCCAATTTATTACTTCCTTTCCATCAACAACACCTACCCCCTCAACCCGTTGTAAAAAAATAGGATTTCGCGTAATAAGTTTTTGATATTCAACAATCCTTGTTAAAAAATAATCGCAGAAATCATAACATTTATCCACCCAACCATAAGGTAGATCAGTCGCTACCCCCCCAATACGAAAAAAATTATGCATCATTCTCATACCCGTCGCAGCTTCGAATAGATCATATATTAATTCTCTTTCTCTGAAAATATAGAAGAAAGGCGTTTGTGCACCAATATCTGCCATAAAAGGTCCTAGCCAGAGTAGGTGAGAAGCTATACGACTTAACTCCAACAGAATTACTCGGATATAGCTAGCTCTTTTAGGTACTTGAATATTTCCCAGCTGTTCTGGTCCGTTTACAGTTATTGCTTCTGTGAACATAGTAGCTAAATAATCCCAACGTGTTACATAAGGCAAATATTGTATAATTGTTCGATTTTCCGCTATTTTTTCCATTCCTCTGTGTAAGTAACCCAATATTGGTTCACAAGCAATAACATCCTCACCATCTAGAGTAACAATAAGTCTAAGAACACCATGCATTGATGGGTGATGAGGGCCCATATTGACTATCATGAAGTCCTTTCTTGTAGTTGAGATATTCATAGGTTTTTCCTTGATTTATTCTTCTATGAATCGCTTAAAAAAAGTTCATCAAAATTCAAGATCTAATAAATCGAATAATTAATAATTACTCTTCAATTTAACGAATTCGGGATTCCCGAATATCCAATTGATTTATTAATTTTTTATAACGTATTTCATCTTTATTTGACAAATAAGACAGTAATCGTTGTCGTTTTCCCAGAATTTTACGTAAACCCCTTTGAGACAAATAGTCTTTTCGATGCAATTCAAAATGTAAAGTAAGTCTTCGTATTCTATTGGTAAAATGGAATATTTGAAATTCAACCGATCCCGGGTTTTCTTCTTTTTTTTCTTGTGAAATAGCAGGTATAAATGCATTTTTTACCATAAAAAATGGAAAGTTTTCCCCCCTCCCTCGCTTTTTATAGATATTTTGATTGATCAGTAATAGTAATGGACACTCATTTTTTAATTTAAAAAAAATTAAAAAAAAATCTGAATTTCGAATTTTTTATTGTTTTTGACAATCTAATTAATTCTTATAAATTAAATAAAAAAAAATCCAATATTAATAGATATAAAAGATTGTTTTTTTATGCATTTACCACAAAAAATGGGATACTTCTAAAAAAAAAAGAGGATTTTGTTAATTCTTTTTTTTGATCTAACGGATATATCGTTGAATTTGTATCAATGCTATAATGCGTATCTATATTTATTTTATGTATATAGAAATTAGTCTTCTATATTACGATAAGTAAATAGAAGACTAATTTCTAGTAACGAATTTTCAATCGTGGATACATATGGATCCTTACTATACTGAAACGGCTTCCATTATGGGTATTAAACCAATAACGATTTATACAAGCTAAATCTTCTAATCTATAATTTGGCCAAAGAAAGATTTTGAAATTCATTATTTTTTTTTGCTCTTTCTCAAAAAAGTTTCTTTTTTTAGTCAAAATTAGAAAGCAATTAGGGACTTTTTGATTTTTATTAAAAACTATTGTGTTTCTATGCATACTATTTCTATTACTAGGATTTAAACAATTTAGAATTCTCAATTCTCTACGATGTCTAGCGGATAAAATAGTTTCAGGAACAAGTAAGTCAAAATTTGTTTTTTCTTTTTTTTCTCTTATCTTTTGATCTCTTGTTCTTGTAATGTATTTATCCAAATTTTTATTATTAACAGGACTTTTTTCTGAGTATTTTTTATAATTTTTGCGTTTATTCTTATGAATTAATGAAAGAACCAGAGTTTGATACATAAAAAATTCTTTATTGTTTTTTCTAGACAGACGAACTGGTTCGATAACAAATATTTCTTTTTTCATAAAATTTTTCTTTTTCTTTAGGCCCGGAAGAGTCAAATTCTTGTGATTTTGAATCATCATAATATCTAGACCAAGTTCTCCTCGTTGAATAGAAGCTATAGTAATTTCTCTTAAATTTTTCAATCTAATAAGGAGACAATATACTTGGACATTTTTAAATATTCTTTGACCTAAGAAATTTTTCCAGTTCAAATGTAAAGTTAAAAAATTTCTTCGTAAGAAATTTAGTTCTGCCTCCATCTTGTCTTTCTTTTTATTTATAGCCTTACCATTCTTTTCACTGCCCGATTCTACATAATCTTTTTCAATATCTTTTGCTTGGTTGGAGAGAGATAATTCAAGATTTATTCGATATTTTGCTTGTGTTCGATTTCGAGTCTCTAATTCCAATTCAAGGGATTTTTTTTTTTTCGATGGTCTAAAAATATCGATTATTTTTTTGTTTCTAGTAATGTTATTTTTATTTTCACTAACATTTTGATTTACATTAAAATTAAAAAAAAGGAATTGGATTGGTATAACCCACGGGTTACTCTTATATGCATTATAAAATATAAAAAATTCGGAAAAGAACCAAAATTCCGGATTCGATTTCGAACGATTTAGTATTTCTCTATTGATTCCCATCCAATCGAAATACTTTCTATGCAGGTTTTTTTCCATATCTTTAATACCATCTTCCGCTATATAATTCTTGATAAATATTATATCCAATATATCAAATAATTCTTTTTTATAGGTGTTGTAATTAGAAGAAATCACTTGGTTTTTATTCGATTGAAAAAAGGGTCTAAATCCAGAAATATATGAGTCTTTCTTATCTGCATAATTGAGAAAATTATAGGATAAAATATCATATGTATATTGTTTTTTAATTTTTTTTTTTTTTAATGTGTATACTTGTTGCTCTTTGTAAAGAATTAATCGGCTTTTTTCATATGAATCCCATTTGGTTAAATCTTTATGTTTAGCTACATGATATTCAATGGTTTTTTTTCTCCATTTTTTTGGTACTAATCTGGACCATCTATTTGCAGGTAAGTAATATTGATAATAATGATCCCTTAAACAATTTGTCCATTGATTAATTATCGAATTGGGAGGGTTCTTTTGTTTTAATTTTGAATTAAATATCCCTTGTATTCCAAAAAAAGAATTCTTTATGTCGTTTTTAAGAAAAAAAAAATTTTCATGATATTGAAAAACAGATCTTAATTTATATAGGTTAATGCTAATAATCTGGCTTTGTAATAATTTAAAAAAAACATATGCTTGTGACAAAAAGGAGACGTCACAAGAATTCTGTGAATTCATATTCCTAGTATTGAAATATTTGTGTATAATCGAAATAAAGCGAATTACACTTTGATTTGTTTTATCAGTTCTTTCGGCATTTGCTTCATTATTGTAAAAGGATTTTTTCCTAATTTTTTTTGTTGATTCAAGAAAAAGTTGTCTATTGATCCTAGGAATATAAATGATATATAAAAATATATTTATGTATATCCTTTTTAGGAAAAATTTAAAAAAAGAATGTGATTTACGAGTAAATCGAACATTTATTCTTCTTTGTAATATCTGTAATTTTTTTTTTTCAAATTCGATTCTTTTACTATTATAAGTTGTTTTGTTAGAATGAATATTTGTCTCTGAAATTACAAGTCCTATTTTATTTTCTTCTTTTTTCATTTTTTCTATTTTTTTTCTAACTTCTTTTCTTTTAGCATTCAGATCCTTTATTTTTTTTTTTGTTAATGAACAATTTGCCAAATTTGTGGATTGAATTGGAATGGTTGCTTGGGAAATTTTTGCACTATTCTTAAAGATTGTTGAATCTTTTTTGTTTTCGCTTAATTTATCTATTTTTTTGAATTTAAATTTAATAAAGATCAATTTATTAAATTTTTTTATTTTTTGCGTTATAAATTGAATAGTTTTGATGATCCATTTTGTTTTTTCTTTTAAAATATTTAGAAACAATTTCAAATTTTCCCTTAAAATTTTTCGAACTAGAAAAATAAAAATTTGAAATTGTTTCGTTTTTTTTTTTAGTTCTTTAAAAATAGGATTAAAAAATGAAAATCCATTTTTGGTAGAACTAGAAAAGGGCAATTCGACTTCCATTCCCCAAATTGTTAAAAAACTAAAGTTCTTTCTTTTCATTGGACCTTTTTTATCTTCATTGAATCGTACCTTAGATTTGTGCCAAGGTTTTAGACGAAAAGGAAATAAGATCTTTATCTGAATACCATCTATTAACCATTTTTGGGGAAATTCTCTTTCAGATAATGGAACGCCATTATACGTACATTTAATATAGATTTCTCTCTTCCAATCCCTAAAATCTTCTGACCATTCGGGAAATTGAAAAAAAAGTATACGAACAATATTTTTGATTATTATCAATGAAGGTAATATAATATATTTTCTAACAATCGATTGGGTTATTAATAAAACACCTCTTATTACTTGAGCAAATAGAATGCTGTCCCAGGCTTCTGCTATTTCTATACGTTTTTTTTGCTCCGTTTCTTTTTTTTTTTCTTCCTCTTTTTTCGAACTTTCTTTTGCCTTTTCCACTCTATAATACGAAGTTAAAAATTCTGTCTTTTTTCGCATCCAATTTTTTAACATAAAAAAGATTTTCATTTTCATCGATTTGAAACTATCAAAAGAAAAGAAGAAAGCTTTTTCAATTTTATCAAAAAAAAGAGGGGAATGCACACGTTTTTGAAAAAATTTCCAAGTAACTGTTTTTCGTCTTTGAGCACGTATAGATCCTTTGATTATATCTCGTCGAAAATCCGATTGTTGGGAATAACGTATTAAAGCCAATTGGTTTTTTTTGTTTTTAGTATCTCCAGTATCATTATAAGTATTGTCTTTTTTAAAAAATTTAGATTTATTAGTAAAAATTACTACACGTTTGGCTTTTCTAGAACGAATTTCATAATTCTCTGCTCCCCTTTTTCCCTCTAGTAGTTCCAATTCGTCAATAAATTTGTATGACCATCTAGGAACTATTTTACTGATTTCATTTTCATTTATTCTAATCCATTTAGTTCTATTTTTATTTACTATTGTTTTCTCGTTCAAATCAGTTCTAATTGCATCGAATAATATTTTTATTATTTGTTTTTTTTCTTCTTCATCTTCAGAATCCATTTTTATTTGTTCGTGTTCTGGAAATAAATAGAGTGCTTTAAAACTCAAGCTTGATAATGGTTTTTTTGAAAATTTACTGATTAGATTAAAAAAAAAAAATGTAGTTACTAATGATTTGATATCAAATGTACTTCTTTCCTCCCCCAATTCTGAATAATTATTATTCAGATAAAAATTATTATAAAGAAGGATACCATAAATTTTATTTATCAAAATTTTATTTTTTTTGTAAGTTTTGTCATGTTGGATTGAGGGTGAAAAACCATTTTCGATTCGTCCACGAAAGGTTCCGTTCAAGAAAGGGTCGTATATTTTAGTTAAGTATTTTGTTTTAGTTTCATCATTACATAATCGAATTCTATTTTCGAATATATCTAGAGAAATAAATTCCTTATCTATAACTTTTGCTCTATTTAGAAATTCATTACTCAGTTTATTTCTTTTTTCTTCATTAGTATAGTTCCAATAATTAGACAATTCCTCATAGGAAATTATATCTCTTGTAAAGAGATGTAATTTTATTTCCATCATTTTTTGAAAAATTGATAAATTTGGTGGATATGTAAAAGATATTCTTTCTTTTCCATCACTTTGACATGTATGAAAAAAAAATTCTGAAATTTCATTTTTTACTATATTTTCAAATCGATTATTTTTTATATATCGAAATGGACGGTTCCATCGTTTATAATTGAAAAGAATATTTATGAGAGGTTTTTGAAAAAAACCTAAGTTATTTTTATCTTCGTCCATTTTGTACAAATTCTTTTTTTTTTTCGAAAAAAGATAAGGAAAAAGATCTTTCTTGTTGGATCTTTTTTGTTTTTGTTTAGTTCCTACCCTTTTCAAATTTATTTCGACATCGATTTTTCCTTTTTTATAGATTTCATTTTTTTCTTGAATTTCTGACAGTTTCTTACTAAAAAAGGGTGGCGGTATTCGACCTAAATAATATAAA